TTAGGAAAAAAGAGAATCTATTCTCTCTTTTTTTTTTTATTGTATACCCCATTATTTTGTATATTTTGTTTGTATTTTGACACCAAGAAATTAATAAAATGTTAAAAAAAAAAAAAGAATTTTGAATAGTAAATAGGAAAAGGTATTATATTTTTCATTACCAATTTTTTGTCATACCAACAATTAAACATTGTGGAGGACTTCAATAAGGTTTTTCAATGGAAAAGGGTCAGAGTGATAAATATGAGGTCATTCAGATTTTTTTTGTAGCTTTACAAGAATTTCAATATTTGAATCGTGGGTTCATACTGTAAGACTTATCTGATCTTATCAATTGTTAGAATTTTTTTGAATTTTGAATAAGGCATGCATTTGTCTAGAACAGTATTAAAGATCTTATCGAAAACTTACAGCAGCTTGCCAAACAAAAGCTAAGAGCAAAAATAGCAAAGGTATTACTGGCATAACATCTACGATTGGATTCAAAAAAGCGTAGGCCTCAGGCAATTTGGCGACAAAAAAACTACTGGAATAAAGGGCATAATTAAGACAAATACAGATCAAACTAAATATATTTAGCATAACAAACATTTTGTTCTTGAGGATAATTGTATTTATTTTGATTGAGTTATTGATAGAAGGGAAAATGAATAAAATAAATAAGAAAAAAATAAAAAGATAGAACCCCCAATCTTCTTTCATTTGAACTCGTCCAATCAAAAAAAGCCTTCCATTCTCAAATCAAAAGAGAATAGAAAAAATAATACTTTCTTCCAATATCTTAATTGAATTATATGTAATGATCAATAAATTCAGTTTAATTCGACATCTATACATATAAATAAAATTATAGCAATGGTTTTATCGATATTTAGAGTGGAGTTGACGAACAACCAATACAAATATTAGTGTTTATTAGTGCCGAATAGCAATATAAATGGGGCGTGGCCAAGTGGTAAGGCATCGGGTTTTGGTCCCGCTATTCGGAGGTTCGAATCCTTCCGTCCCAGAATATGCCCGACCCATGTTATAATCAATCTAATAATAACATGATTAGATCAGAAATTATGGATTATAGAATCCGTTTAGTTATTTAGTTCTATATATCTATTTCTATATATATTTCTATTGAATTTAATAGAATCTATTGAATATATATCTATTTTTATATTCAATTTGAATATAAAAATAGAGAAATTGAATATTGATATTGACTAAAAAAAATATATATATATCTGAGGTGAAATTCAATTTTGTCTCAGATTTTGTCAGAAAACAGCCATTCCTATTTTATAGAGAAGGGAAGGTGTATACATTATTATTCATCGACCCAACCAATGACTATTCACGATTCCATAATTGAATCAATTACATATAGGTTCCAAAAGAAAGGAATGTTATGGTAAAACTTCGTTTAAAACGATGTGGCAGAAAGCAACGTGTGACTTGAAGGACACGATCCGCTGTGGATTTTTACATCCACCATTTTCTATTACTATGTAAAGGGGAATTAGATAGGAATGAAAATGCTCTTGGCTCGACATCGTTTTTTTTTGTTTCACTAGAACTCTCATTTTAGTTTTTTTTGGGGGGGGTTGTGGTGTAAATGGTACATGATGAAGCTCGAGTAGAAAGTATCGATTCATTTCTTGGAGGCAAGAATCTAGGGTTAGTATCAATCAATAAATTGGGCCAACTTCGTAAGTATATTTTCCAGATATAAATTGAAAGGTTCCAATTCAAGCAAGTTTCAAACAGCTTTTTGGGAATTGGTAAAACTCTTTCGATTCAAAGTGTATTGCACAAGAATTAACAATTCGCACGATTCTTTAATATAACGAAATCACAAAAAGGGGTATGTTGCTACCATTTTGAAACGATTCAAAATCACCGAAGTAATGTCTAAACCTAATGATTCAAGGCAAAGAGAAAGGATCCTGGAACAAGGAAATACCCTTTTCAATTCCATTTTTTCAACAACTAGATTAGAATGCAGAATTCAAATAGATTCTAAAGAATACAAACAAAAAAAAGGGGTTAGAGACCGCTCAATAAATGAAAGACTAAAGGGATTTTCCTTGAGTTATTTGAGAGTTATCCAACTTGAGTTATGGGGTGCAAATGCGAATAGTTTTTTCGGTTGTGAACAAAAAAGAAGAAAAGGATAAGAAAAAAAGTACTTAAATCATAGTCTATTTGATGATTTTATCGATATGTTTTACATTTTTATCCTATAGCTATAGATAGGCATAACTTCGAATTTTCTTGAGCCGTACGAGGAGAAAACTTCTTATACGTTTCTAGGGGGGGTATTGTTCATCTACATCTATCCCAATGAGCCATTTATCGAATCGTTGCAATTGATGTTCGATCCAGAAGAAAAGGAAGAGATCTTCGAAAAGTGGGTTTTTATGATCCGATAAAGAATCAAACCCATTTAAATGTTCCTGCTATTCTATATTTTCTTGAAAAAGGGGCTCAGCCTACAGGAACTGTTCATGATATTTCAAAGAAAGCGGGGGTTTTTACCGAATTTCGCCTTAATCACAAAATTCAATTAAATTAATGAAATAGCAATATCGAAAAGAAGACGTAAATTATTTGTATATAACTTTGTATAACCCTTTCTCTTCTCTCTGTTATTTTTTTTATCTCTTGTATTATTCATTTTATACTATTTAATTTAGTATTCATTCTATAGAATGTCGTTTTTTATAACAAAAAAAATATATATTTTTTATTACTTTTTATAATATTTTAATATTATAAAAAGAAAGATCAAAGTCGTTTTTAAAATTTTTGAATTTTCTAATGGAATACTTTTCATTGGAATTCTATGAACAAAAAAAGAAATTGAAGATTTTAGCTTGTTTATTTATTGACTAACCTCAATATTTTTCTACTTCTTCTTTAATTGAAATGTAAAATTTTTTTTATTCCGTCTACACCTCATTTGTATATATGTCGATTTTCTATGTAGTCCAACACAAGTCTTTATGAATTTCATTATCATTATTTTTTTCTTGTCATTCATTATTTTATTTATTTTATATTTCTCCATTCTATTCTCACCATTTCCATTCATATTGACAACAGTGTATCAAATAAATATAATCCATCCGTAGATAAATGAATCGATTTTTCTTCAGCCGATAGATTTTATTTCATTTTAATAAAGAGTTCATTGGGTTCGCTGTGACACAAGAAGTCTTTTTGTTTTGGATTAAAATGAATCAAATGTTAATAATGGATAACACAATCGACAACAGGTATTCTATAATATATTTTGATTTTCAATAAAAAAGATTTTGACTTTCATCTCTATTTTTTGAATCTATGTTTTTTTATCTAACATCTAAGAATTTTTTTTGTATTTTAATTGTATCTGTTCATTTTGATTATGTTCATGATCAATTCTAAATTTGTATATTTTTGTTTTACTATTTGAAATTAAATGTTTTGATTGTGCCGTGCAGCTTTCTCTGTTTATTTATTTTATTTGTATTCCGATTGTATCTACACATTCTAATTCTTTTTTCGGGTTGCTAACTCAACGGTAGAGTACTCGGCTTTTAAGTGCGGCTAGCATCTTTTACACATTTGTATGAAATAAAAGATTCGTCATACCATCGGTAGAGTTTGTAAGACCACGACTGATCCTGAAAGGAATGAATGGAAAAAACAGCATGTCGTATCAATGGAGAATTCTAAGAATATTTAATTCTTACCAGGTAACTCCAAAACCTTGTTTGAATTCTTCACGTAGAAGAAAGAATTTTAAGTTTGGGTCGATTGAATAAATGGATAGAGCCCTACCGGGGCCAAATTACTATGGCCCAGGGAAACAAAGAGCAACGAGCTTCTGTTCTTATCTTAATTTTTGAATGATTACCCGATCTAATTATACGTTAAAAATATATTAGTGCTTGGCGCGGTAAAGGCTTTTCCGATGAATGGAGTATCGATTTTTTATGAGTCCTAACTATTAGCTATTCTCCGAGGTGGAGATAAATGTGTAGAAGAAGGCAGTATATTGATAAAGATCTTTTTCAAAATCAAAAGAGCGATTGGATTGAAGAAATAAAGGATTTCTAAACATCTTGTTATCTTAAGAATGAAGATAACCTAATTCGATGAAAAAAGAGATGATAGAGAGTCTGTTAACCAGTCTTATTTCCGAGGTATCTATACCTTGTTTTGACTGTATCGCACTATGTATCATTTGATAACCCAATAAATCCCCTATTCTCAGTTTCAATCTAATTTCAAATGGAAGAATTTCAAGGAGATTTAGAACTAGATAAATCTCGGCAACATGATCTCCTATATCCACTTTTCTTTCGGGAGTATATTTATGCATTTGCTCATGATCATGTTTTAAATAGATCGAGTTTGTTGGAAAATATGAGTTATGACAATAAATCGAGTTTTTTAGTTGTAAAACGTTTAATTAATCGAATGTATCACCAGAATCATTTGATTCTTTCCGCTAATGATTCGAATCCAAAAAATGTTTGGGGGTATAACAGGAATTTGTATTCTCAAATAATATCAGAGGGATTTGTAGTCATTATGGAAATTCCATTTTCCCTAAGATTAGTCTCTTCCTTAAAGGGAAAAGAAATCGTTAAATTTTATAATTTACGATCAATCCATTCAACATTTCCTTTTTTAGAGGACAAATTCCCACATTTAAATTATGTATCAAATGTATCAATACCCTACCCTATTCATCCGGAAATCTTGGTTCAAACCCTTCGCTACTGGGTGAAAGATGCCTCTTCTTTGCATTTACTACGACTATTTCTTCACGAGTATTCTAATTGGAATAGTATTATTACCCCAAAGAATTCTGTTTTAATTTTTTCAAAAAGTAATCCAAGATTATTCTTGTTCCTATATAATTCTCATGTTTGTGAATACGAATCTATCTTACTTTTTCTTCGTAACCAACCTTCTCATTTACGATTAATGTCTTTTGGATCTTTTTTTGAACGAAT